TATTTCTTTTTATCGAGAAATCGAGGAAGCTATACAAGGTTTTTCTCAAGCCTGTTCATATCATACCTAATAATATGGTATTAAAAAAAGTAATTCTAGGACACCCGTGTGAATTCGGACCTCTCCGATTCAACTCGGACCATAGTTCCTGACCTAAAATTCTACGCAAATCAAGATCGAGAAAAGGAAGTTTTGCAATCATTGACTCAAACTCATTGTCGAATCCCATTCAGCAGAATATGGAGGTACTTATGGCGGAACGGGCCAATCTGGTATTTCACAATAAAGTGATAGATGGCACTGCTATTAAACGACTTATTAGCCGATTAATAGATCACTTTGGGATGGCATATACATCACACATCCTAGATCAAGTAAAGACCCTAGGTTTCCAGCAAGCCACTGCTACATCCATTTCATTAGGAATTGATGATCTTTTAACGATACCTTCTAAGGGCTGGCTTGTCCAAGATGCTGAACAACAAAGTTTGATTTTGGAAAAACACCATCATTATGGGAATGTACATGCGGTAGAAAAATTACGCCAATCTATTGAGATATGGTATGCTACAAGTGAATATTTGCGACAAGAAATGAATCCTAATTTTAGGATGACGGACCCCTTCAATCCAGTCCATATGATGTCTTTTTCGGGAGCTAGGGGAAATGCATCTCAAGTACATCAATTAGTGGGTATGAGAGGATTAATGTCGGATCCCCAAGGACAAATGATTGATTTACCTATTCAAAGCAATTTACGCGAAGGACTGTCTTTAACAGAATATATTATTTCTTGCTATGGAGCTCGTAAAGGAGTTGTAGATACTGCTGTACGCACATCAGATGCTGGATATCTTACGCGTCGACTTGTTGAAGTAGTTCAACATATTGTTGTACGTAGAACAGATTGTGGCACTATCCGAGGGATTTCTGTGAGTCCTCGAAATAAAAATCGAATGATGTCAGAAAGAATTTTTATCCAAACATTAATTGGTCGTGTTTTAGCAGACGATATATATATAGGTTCCCGATGTGTCGCCTTTCGAAATCAAGATCTTGGGATTGGACTTGTCAATCGATTAATAACCTTTGGAACACAATCAATATCTATTCGAACTCCCTTTACTTGTCGGAGTACATCTTGGATCTGTCGATTATGTTATGGTCGGAGTCCCACTCATGGTGACCTAGTTGAATTGGGGGAAGCTGTAGGTATTATCGCGGGTCAATCTATTGGCGAACCGGGGACTCAACTAACATTAAGAACTTTTCATACCGGCGGAGTATTTACAGGAGGTACTGCCGAACATGTACGAGCCCCTTATAATGGAAAAATAAAATTCAATGAGGATTTGGTTCATCCTACCCGTACACGTCACGGGCATCCTGCCTTTCTATGTTATATGGACTTGTCTGTAATTATTGAGAGCGAAGATATTATACATAGCGTGACTATTCCACCAAAAAGTTTTCTTTTAGTTCAAAATGATCAATATGTGGAATCAGAACAAGTGATTGCTGAGATTCGCGAGGGAACATACACTTTTCATTTTAAAGAGAGGGTTAGAAAATATATTTATTCTGACTCAGAGGGCGAAATGCACTGGAGTACTGATGTGTCTCATGCACCCGAATTTACATATAGTAATGTACATCTCTTACCAAAAACAAGTCATTTATGGGTATTATCAGGAAATTCATGTGGATCTAGTCTAATTCTTTTTTCGATCCACAAAGATCAAGATCAAATGAACATACCCTTTCTTTCCGTCGAAAGAAAATCTATTTCTAGCCTCTCAGTGAATAATGATCAAGTGAGCCAAAAATTTTTGAGTTCGGATTTTGCTGATAAAAAAAAATCAGGGACTCCCTATTATTCAGAATTGAATGGAATCTTAGGTACTAGTCATTATAATTTAATATATTCTGCTATTTTTCATGAGAACTCGGATTTATTAGCAAAAAGGCGAAGAAATCGCTTTCTCATTCCATTTCAACCGATTCAAGAGCAAGAGAAAGAATTCATACCGCATTCAGGTATCTCGATTGAAATACCCATAAATGGTATTTTTCGTAGAAATAGTATTTTTGCTTTTTTTGATGATCCTAGATACAGAAGAAAGAGTTCCGGAATTCTGAAATATGGGACTCTAAAGGCGGATTCAATCATCCAAAAAGAGGATATGATTGAGTATCGAGGAGTCCAAAAATTTAAGACAAAATACGAAATGAAAGTAGATCGCTTTTTTTTCATTCCTGAGGAAGTGCATATTTTACCCGAATCCTCAGCCATAATGGTACAGAACTATAGTATCATTGGAGTCGATACACGAATCACTTTAAATATAAGAAGCCAAGTCGGCGGGTTGATCCGAGTGGAGAGAAAAAAAAAAAGGATTGAACTCAAAATATTTTCGGGAGATATCCATTTTCCGGACAAGACAGATAAGATATCCCGACACAGTGGCATCTTGATACCGCCAGGAAGGGGAAAAACAAA